TATTAAGCATAACGGACATTTTGTTCTTTGAGATAATTGCATTTTGATTGAGTTTTTGATATAAGTAAAAAGGAAGAAAGTCAGTAAGGTAGACAAAAAATCCTTCTTTTTTTTGAATCCACCCAACCAAAAATCCTCCAATTCTCAAAGGAGAATAGAAGAAATCATACTTTCATACAATATCTTAATTGAATTCTATGTAATGATCAATAAATTGAGTTGAATTTTATATCTATATGTATCAAAATCCCAGTACCAATCTATTCGATAGATATATAGGATATTTGTACTAGAGTTGACAAACAACCAATACCAATATTATTGTTTCTTGGCGTAGATTATAAATTCAAGTGGGGCGTGGCCAAGTGGTAAGGCAACGGGTTTTGGTCCCGCTATTCGGAGGTTCGAATCCTTCCGTCCCAGCGTATATCCGTTTTTTATGTTCCATTATTCCCATTTTTATGTTTCATTATTTCCATATAAAGAAATCGGGGGTGGTTAGGAGTGAATCCATATTAATTTTAATATCTGTGTCTGTTTGAATCTCATTAACAAATGATCAAGTTCTATATCATTATCATATAGAAATTCCATATCATTATCATATAGAAATATGTGATAGAGACAATAAATTTATGTTTTTTCTTTAAATCTCGTTTTATTTAGGTATTTTGCGTTTGGATCTAATTTAAAATTCGGAATCTATGTAACGATTGAGGCAGGGGGGGGGTTATTCTATGCTTTGTTATTCATTTTATGATTATGATAAGAGTCGATTATTGAAATATTACCCAACCCCATTTTAAACAAAATACATATCAATCATTTCCTCATATAAAATGAGGAAATGTTTAGTTTATTAAAGTATGTATAGTTTTATTTCAATGACAAGAATTTTTTGGTTTTTGTAATCCTTTCATTATTTAATTTCAAATTTAAACTGACCGTATTTTTTTATTTTGATTTTCGTAGTCAGAGTTTATGGAGAGCAGAACCAATGACTATTCATGATTCCATGATTGAATCAATTCCATACCGGTTCAAAATTAGAGGAATGTTATGGTAAAACTTCGTTTGAAACGATGTGGTAGAAAGCAACGTGCGACTTGAAGGACACGGTCCGTTGTGGATTAAAAACCCACCACTTTCCATTTGTCTAGTAATGAGGGTGCTCTTGGCTCGACATTGTTTGTTCTGTTACACTTGAACCCAACAAAAAAACGTTGGGTTGTAAATAGTCTACGGTGGAGCTCGGGTAGGAAAGGGTTAATCCATTTCTGGGGGAAAAGGATCTAGGGTTAATGCCAATTAATTGGAACAACTTCGTAAATAAATCTTATATATATAAATTATATCTAGAAAGGATCCGATTTGTCCAAGCTTCCAATTCAAAAGCAAAACTTGGTCGGATTGATCAAACTTTTTCGATTCAAGGTGCATCACGCGGGAATTAACTGCCCGTACAATTCTTTGCTAGAAAGAAATCAAAAGGGGTATGTTGCTGCCATTTTGAAAGAATTAAGAAACGCCGAGGTAATGTCTAAACCCAATGATTTAAAATTAAGGATTAAAGTATCTACGAACAAGGAAATACCCTTTATAATTCTCTCGAGAGTCTCACTAGCGGGATCAGACTAACAGAAGGGGGTAAAGACTACTCAATAAATAAAATGGACTCAAAATTTTTCCTTTGAACTATTTGAAGAGTTATCCAACTTGAGTTATGAGTACGGATGGTTTCTTTCTTTCTTCTCAGGAAGAAAGAAAAGACTGAAATCGAAATCATAGTCTAATTGATTTTTTAGGCCCATTTGTCATTTAATTTATTAGAATTGCATCCATAGACAAAACAAATCATTTTTTCTCGAGCCGTATGAGGAGAAAGCCTCTTATACGGTTCTAGGGGGGGTGTTATTTATCTACATCTATCCCAATGAGCCATCTATCGAATCGTTGCAATTGATGTTCGATCCCGAAGAGAAGGAAAAGATCTTAGAAAAGTGGGTTTTTATGATCCAATAAAAAATCAAACTTATTTAAATGTTCCTGTTATTCTATATTTTCTTGAAAGGGGTGCTCAACCTACAGGAACGGTTCATAATCTTTTAAAGAAAGCGGGCCTTTTTAAGGAACTTCCGTCTAATCAAATGAAATTCAATTAAAGAAATACCATATCATACGGGGGGTCGCAGCTTGTATATAACTTTGTATAATTTTTCTCTGGTTTGATCCCCCCTTTTTTTCTACTGTATTGGTATTTATTTATCATTGTTTCCGTCGAATACGGTGGCCTAGAACGACAAAACTTGAGTTTATTGATCTTATTTATTATCAACCCAATTCGGACATTTCCTTCATCAATTGTGTGGTTTTCGTTGTAACTCGATTAACCAACAAGGAATCCACTTTGCTTATTCCACTTAGATTGATGAAATACATTATGGACTAAAAAAGCCGTTATATATAACTCCTCCTTTTTGATTCTTCGATTTATCCTTTA